TTATTTATCTTAACAGGTAAAGAAAATGTTTTGAAAGCATTATAAAAGAGTTCAATTCTCTTAATAACTTATGTCCTAATATTTATACTACTTATAATAAGAAAACTATAAATATAATCTTCATCCCTAAATAAAAAACCGAATAATTTAAAGCAACAGGTAAAAACCTCTTCCACGCCAAATACATCAATTTATCATACCGAAACCGAGGTAAAGTTCCCCGAACCCAAACAAAACAAAACCTAATAAATATCGCCTTTAAGTAAAAACTAAACCTTCTCAAGCCACCCCCTAAAAAAATTAAACTAAACAACACCCTCATAAACAAAATCCTAGCATATTCAGCCATAAAAATTAATGCAAAGCCGCCCCTCCTATATTCTGTATTAAACCCCGATACTAACTCCGACTCTCCCTCAGCAAAATCAAAAGGAGTTCGATTTGTCTCAGCCAAACAAGAGGCAAATCAAACTAAAGCCAAAGGAAATGCTATCCCTACGAACCATATATATCGCTGGTACTCAGTAAATAACCCTAAATTAAACCCCCCAATCAAAAACAAAAACCTTAACAAAATCAATGCCAACCTCACCTCATAAGAAATAGTTTGAGCAACTGCTCGTAAACAACCCAACAAAGCATACTTAGAATTTGAAGCCCACCCCGCTCCTATTGTAGAATATACCCCAAGCCTTGTACAACATAAAAAAAATAAAACCCTTATCTTAAACCTAATTAACCCCATTTCGTAAGGTATCACCAACCAAACTAAAAGAGAAATAAATAACCTAAACACAGGTGATATATAATAAGGGACAAAATTAGACATAGTAGGCAAAGTCTGCTCCTTAGTAAATAATTTTACAGCATCAGCAAATGGCTGCAAAAGACCTATGAACCCTACCTTATTAGGACCCTTACGAATTTGAATATAACCTAAAATTTTACGTTCCAATAAAGTTAAGAAAGCCACAGCCACTAAAACAAAAATCACTAACAATACATACCTTACTAATTTAACCACTCCTGAAATACATTTAGACCTAAACCTCCGCTGTCCAAATACAACAACACTAAATGAAATATTATCTATAGGACTCCCCTATATAATTAGATCCTAAATCTAGTACATCATTTCTGCCAAGATAATAATTAATAATAATCCTAATTTTAAAAAATATTTCTACTGTTGGATCCTTTCGTACTAAAACAGTAATAACAATACTAAAAGATAGAAACCAACCTGGCTCACACCGGTTTGAACTCAAATCATGTAAAGTTTTTAAGGTCGAACAGACCTACCTGTGGAACTTCTACACCCCACTGAAACTTTAATTCAACATCGAGGTCGCAACTACTTTCGTCGATAAGAACTCTCAGAAAAAATAACGCTGTTATCCCTAAAGTAACTTATTCTTATAATCCTCATTAAAGGATCAAAATTCTCTAAAAATATCTATTTCAACTAACAAACAGTTACAATTATATTCTTGTCGCCCCAACATAATATACCTACATTAATATACTTTAAACTTAAATTCAAAAACTAATATTCTAATATAAAGTTTTATAGGGTCTTATCGTCCCCTTAAATCAATTAAGCCTTTTCACTTAAAAGTTAAATTCAATCTTTATAAACGAGACAGAGTACTTCTTGTCCAACCATTCATTCCAGCCTCCAATTAAAAGACTATTGATTATGCTACCTTCGCACGGTCAAATTACCGCGGCCCTTTAAAAATTTCAGTGGGCAGGCCAAACTTTACATATTATCGTAAAAACATGTTTTTGATAAACAGGCAGAAGCCCTTATTTGCCGAATTCCTTTTTTATACCTAAAAGAAAGTATTTCATTTCCTTAATTTTAAACTATTAAATCCACACTACTACATACTTATATAACCATTTCATTTAATTGCTTACAATTAACAATCATTTTTCCCTACCATCTCTAGAAAACATATAAAATTAGGTTTCCCTTATCTTAACTAGAACGCTTTATAAATATAGCTAATTTTAAGCCTAATTCAATAAATTAAATCCCTACCTTCATAGAAACTTTAAACAAAGAGCTCTTCCCCTCTGCTTTTCCCTATCACCACATCTAAATCAATAATAGCAAAATTAAATTTCTTTCAAGAAAAACTAGATATATAAGGCTCGACTAAAATATCATTACTAACTCACTATTCTATATTATTTTAACACATAATTATAATTAACAAATTAGCTCTCCTCACTTCGAGACCCCGCCCGATATAACAATCATATTAGCTACCCCTGATACAAAAGGTACAAAAATTAATTTTTACTTTTCCCTAATTTATATACATCCTTCTCTTACGATACTATTCCTCTCTAGTTCAATTAAAAATTTCTTTTTAATACTAATTCTACAATATAATTTCTTTTTTAAAATTTATATCTAATATACTCAACCATACAAACAAGACTTACTTTTAAGTAGCACCTGTAAGTGATCCCTCCAATGTAAGTGAAGTGCTTAATTTAGCTACAACTTAAATTCTAAATGCATTTTCCAATACATTTACTATGTTACGACTTATCTCACATTAAAATGAGAGCGACGGGCGATGTGTACATATTATAGAGCTAATATCATTATACCTTATTAAAACATAATTACACTTAAGTCCACCTTCCTACACAACATTCAGTCATATATCCGTATATCTTAACGATATTGTAACCCATTATTTTCCTCTCCATCCGCTGCACCTTGATCTAATATTTTAGTAAAAACTATTTTAATAGTTCTTTATAAAGACCATCTAATAATGACGGTATACATACTGACTTAACCAAGAAAGGTAAGATACTTCGTGGTTTATCGTTTATAAAACAGGTTCCCCTAACTAGACTAAAATACCGCCAAATCCTTTAAGTTTCAAGAACATAACCGATTACTACTCAAGCATATCTAATTTTCAGTAAAGTATAACAGGGTATCTAATCCTAATTTAAGCCTAAACCTTCATAATTTCAAAACATTTTAAAATTAAAGCCACTTACCTAAAAACACTAAATTTCACCTTTTATTTTAATAAACTACTCCTCCATTTAACTCTTTTAATTATTTAACTTATAAACTTTCACTTGCCCTATTAGTCTAACCGCGGCTGCTGGCACAGATTTAGCCTGGACTTCTTCAATCACTAATTCAAACATTAATTCATTGATTAATTTCTTATACTGAACCTAAAAAAATTAAATTTTATACTTCACCTCTCATAACTTATTTTACGTATATATTAATTAAATAGTAAAAGCCGAGCAAAAATCAAACTCACTCAAAAATTCTCCTCCCTATACATAAAAATAAAAATTTCTAAAAAATAACCAAAATAAAGGAATCTAGAACTAATTTACTAAACCATTAAGCTCACATCCACATGAGCTATTTTAATTTTTTTTTAACAAAATTAGAAATAAAACTCCCATTATATAACTATAATCACATATAATTATTTTTATTAGGATCTTATCTCCCGCTCGTCATTTTCCCACTTTATATATATATTTTTGTTAAAAACCATATTTAATTGATGATTATTTACTCCAATAAAATTGATTACTTATATCAGATTAAAATTATAGAACATTACTAAAAGAGAACACTTAACTCATTTTTACATAAATAATAATAAATAGAATTCTCATGAGCTTCTGTTACACTCCTCTATCTTAGATTAATTTTTATTAGGATCTTATCTCCCGCTCAAACTAACCCACTTGTATGAACATTTAGTCATTTTATTACTAACTATACCACTTAGTTTTAAAGAAAACATTATTTAGTAATGCAACACCATAACTTTGGAAAAGTTATGGTGTAGCATTTTAAAGAAGGTTAAATTAAATAGAAACAATTAGGTTAACCTTTTATAAATCTTAAAAATACAATATAAGAACCTTTTAGCTTTAATCTAAGTGTATTTAGCTTCAAATATAATTAAATAAATGTCAATATCTTTAGAAGAGAAGTAATATTAAGCTAACTGCTATAAATACACCTGATCTATTATTTTTAATTTCTCTCGATTAAAAATAATCCCAAACCAGGTGTATTTAAGCTCAAACGACTATATATCTTATTTAATCAATATAACAATTTAAAATTAAATATATTCTTTATAATTATAAGATATTTAATAGTATATATTATAGGTACAAAATATAATTTTAAATGAGTATAATATATAAAAATACATTATATTTACAACTATTTGTATTCCAATCACAATCAGATTAATTAAGGCATAGGTACTTGTATGTTATAATTATTATTTAATTAATTGCTCTCAAGACAATAAGATGCATAGATACGATAATATTCTTCTTAACGTTAAGTTAATTGTGTAACAGAAAACCCATATGTATTGTAAACCCCCCTTTTCTATTATTTTTATTCTTCCCGACTGATAAAAATAATCCCAAAAAAGGGGGGTTTACAATTGCCTATACTAATATATATATTATATGTAACTAAATGTTGGTTGATAACATTTAGTGTTTTATATATGTAAATTGATTTATCAGATTTATAGTATCTTGCGTTTTAGCAGTTTTTACCCCCCGACGTTAACTCGATTTTCTACGGATATTTCACAGTCAAAGTTTCAAAAATTCTGAGCCTCGAAGACCAAAATCCAGCAAATTCCTAAATTTCTTTTCCTCTAAAATTTTGTATCCCCCCTTCCTTAGTGTCCTCAAAATCTTGCAACAAATTAAAAAAAAAAATTCTAATTTATATACCAATAACTGCTTTTTTTAACGCCAAAATCACAATAAGTATAAATTTTAGGATACAAGTTTGGGTGATTTGACTAATTTCCCCATGGTCCCGAAATTTTACTCAAACTTTTAAACCTCATCAAAAAACCTTATAATTACAGCACATTTTTCAGAACAGTACACTTCATGACTAATTTATCCGTACCTTTTACCAAATAATCCTAATTATCTTGCGAATCAAAAAAAACGATCCCAATATATCTACCGACCAATATTCCCCTATAAAAGGGTACTCACTAAAAATGCATGTTTTACTAAAATAACGTGCTTGATTAAAAAAGATTGTCTTGATAGGGCAAATCATGAGAAATTTCTTTCTCCGTTATTAATCCCACTTAACATGGTACTTAATATTACCCCCCCCAATTTCCTCATCGACCGAGCGCATCTAGCCCTCCAAAATGAGGCCTCCCGGTAAGAAATTCTTATATTTCCAATGCCGCTTCCAGAAAAGAATCATAAAAATTAGGATTTTTTATTATATTTATTAGAATTGCACTAATTCCGCAAAGATCAAAACTTCGTGTGCCTCTACACCAAAACATATATTTTCATTCCCCAGTCCTTCTTCTCCGTAGACCAAAAAGATAAGCTAAACAAAGCTTATGGGCTCATACCCCGTCTATGGAACTAATTTCTCTTTTTAATTCTTTTCTTTCATCCTTCTCAAATCCTATTCCTTTCCTCCCTTCTCACCGGGACTCTTATTACCTTTTCAGCTTCTTCTTGATTCACAGCCTGATTAGGGTTAGAATTAAACCTACTCTCCTTTATTCCACTAATTTCCTCCAAATATAACCAATACTCATCTGAAAGATCTCTTAAATACTTTTTAATTCAAGCCCTAGGCTCGTCAATCATCTTAGCAAGAGCTCCCTGCCTCCTCTTCTTTAACTGAACCCCACACACATTAATTTGCTCGGCCCTCCTCCTTAAAATAGGAGCAGCGCCAGTTCACTTCTGATTTCCCTCCGTCATGGAAGGTATCAACTGGTACCAATGTATCATCCTTATAACCATCCAAAAAATCGGCCCTATACTTCTCCTCACCTACTCCCTCACACAACCTACAGCCCTCATCCTATTTGTATCCTCCATCCTCTGCAGATTAATTGGCGGGGTTGGGGGCCTAAATCAAACACTTTTACGTAAAATCATAGCTTACTCCTCCATCAACCATATAGCGTGAATAATTGCCGCACTTCTCCTTAACGAATCCTTATGGATACTTTACTTTCTAGTGTATGCCTTAGTTTCCTCCTCCGTTGTTCTCATTATACACTCCCAACAAATTTTTCACTTCAATAACCTCTCAAGCTACAATTTCAACTCGCCGACCCTCAAATTAACATGCTTTCTATCTCTACTGTCCATAGGAGGACTACCCCCTCTCTTAGGGTTCCTACCAAAATGATTAGTCATCCAAGAACTTGCTACCAGAAATTTCTTTTTGTGGCTATCGTTCCTTCTTTTTAGAGCTTTAATTACCCTTTTCTACTATCTACGAGTTGCGCTAACCTCAATAACTCTCAGTTCACCGAAACTTAAATCAAGACTCCCCATAACTTCTAAAACTACTTTAACAGCAATTATATTCCTCAACCTATTCCCAATCCTTACCCCTCTCTCCCTCACTTCTCTCTTCTAAAGGGTTAATTAACTGTAACCTTCAAAATTTTCCGTAAGAGTATAATCCCTCTAAGCTTAGGTAATCCTATCATTACATCTCCAGAATTGCAATCTAGCGTCTTCGAAATTTCCACTACAAAGCCCCAATAACAATCAAACTCACATAAATCATAACCGCTTCCTCTCTTAGTTCTGCCAAATGACTAGCCATCCAAGAAATTGCTACCAGAAATTTCTTTTGTGGCTATCGTTCCTCTTCTTAGAGCTACAATTACCCCTTTCTTCTACCTACGAGTTGCGCTAACCTTAGTAACTCTCAATTGCTACCAGAAATTTCTTTTGTAACTATTATTTCCTAATAATAGAGCTACAATTACCCCTTTCTTCTACCTACGAGTTGCGCTAACCTCAATAACTCTCAATTGCTACCAGAAATTTCTTTTGTAGCTATTATTTCCTAATAATAGAGCTACAATTACCCCTTTCTTCTACCTACGAGTTAAGCTAACCTCAATAACTCTCAGTTCACCGAAACTCAAGTCAAGTCTCCCCATAACTTCTAAAACTAACTTTAACAACAATTATATTCCTCAACCTATTCCAATCCAACCCCCACTTCTCTTCTAAAGGTTTTAAGTTAAAAAACTAGTAGCCTTCAAAGTTTCCAATAAGAGTATAAACCTCTTAAACCTTATTAACCCTCTAAGCTTAGGTAATCCATATTACATCTCCAGAATTGCAGTCTAGCGTCTTCGAAATTTCCACTACAAAGCCCTAGTTAAAGAAATAACTTTCGTACTTAGATTTACAATCTACCGCCTATATCTCAGCCATTTAACCATGCAACGATGATTTTTTTCAACCAATCACAAAGATATTGGCACTTTATATTTTGTCTTAGGCGCTTGAGCTGGCATAGTAGGGACTTCTCTTAGTCTTCTCATCCGTGCTGAGCTTGGAGAACCAGGCAGCCTAATCGGCAACGACCAAATCTACAATGTTATTGTCACAGCTCATGCCTTCGTAATAATTTTTTTCATAGTGATACCTATTATAATTGGAGGATTTGGAAACTGACTTGTACCCCTTATATTAGGAGCCCCAGATATAGCTTTTCCCCGTATAAACAATATAAGATTCTGACTCTTACCTCCCTCTCTAACCCTTCTCCTCTCAAGAGGACTTGTAGAAAGAGGAGTTGGGACAGGCTGAACCGTTTACCCCCCACTAGCAGCTGGTATCGCCCACGCCGGAGCCTCAGTCGACATAGGAATCTTCTCTCTACACTTAGCAGGAGTATCCTCAATCTTAGGGGCTGTTAATTTTATTACTACCGTAATTAATATACGGACAAGAGGTATAACAATAGATCGTATCCCCTTATTTGTCTGATCAGTCTTCTTAACCGCTATTCTACTCCTACTTTCCCTCCCAGTTCTTGCAGGAGCAATCACTATACTCCTTACAGATCGTAACCTAAATACTTCCTTCTTTGACCCAACCGGAGGAGGAGACCCAATTCTTTACCAACACCTATTCTGATTCTTTGGTCACCCAGAAGTTTATATCCTTATCCTACCAGCCTTCGGAATAGTCTCCCATATTATTAGACAAGAATCAGGTAAAAAAGAAGCCTTCGGGACCCTAGGAATAATCTATGCAATGATAGCAATCGGAGTCCTAGGATTTATTGTATGAGCACACCATATATTTACAGTAGGGATAGACGTAGACACCCGAGCTTATTTCACTTCTGCTACCATAATTATTGCTGTTCCCACAGGAATCAAAATTTTTAGGTGACTTGGCACTCTCCACGGAACCCAATTCACTTACAGCCCCTCACTTCTCTGAGCTCTTGGATTTGTCTTTCTCTTTACCGTAGGAGGTCTAACAGGAGTAGTCTTAGCCAACTCTTCCATTGACATTATCCTTCACGACACATATTACGTAGTTGCACACTTCCATTATGTTCTGTCTATAGGAGCTGTTTTCGGAATTTTTGCCGGAATCGCTCATTGATTCCCCCTTTTCACAGGAGTTTCTATGAAACCTAGATGACTAAAAATACACTTCATATCTATATTCATTGGAGTCAATATTACCTTTTTTCCCCAACACTTCTTAGGTTTAAACGGAATACCTCGACGATACTCCGACTACCCAGATGCCTACACCTCATGAAACGTAGTTTCCTCTATCGGGTCTACTATTTCCCTCATCGCCGTTATAGGATTCATAATTATTGTATGAGAAGCTTTAGTGTCTTCCCGACCAGTCATATTTTCTCTCTTTCTACCAACTTCTATCGAATGACAGCATAACCTTCCCCCAGCAGATCATAGATATATAGAAATTCCTCTAATTACCTGTTAATCTAAAATGGCAGATCAGTGCACAGGACTTAAGCTCCTGATAGGAAATTTATTTCTTTTAGAAATGGCAAGATGACATAGTTTAAGCTTCCAGGATAGAGCTTCCCCCCTTATAGAACAACTAATTTATTTTCACGACCATGCTATATTAGTTTTGATTTTAATTACAACTTTAGTAGGCTATATAATAGCTTCCTTATTCTTTAATAAACTTACAAATCGATTTCTTTTAGAAGGACAAACTATTGAAATAATTTGAACTCTACTCCCGGCCATTATCTTAATCTTTATTGCCCTACCCTCTCTTCGGCTTCTCTACCTATTAGATGAAGTAAACACACCTAAAGTAACCCTAAAAACAGTAGGACATCAATGATACTGAAGATATGAATACTCTGACTTTCTACAAGCCGAATTTGACTCTTATATAATCCAACCTAATGAACTTCCAGAATCAGGTTTCCGATTACTAGATGTAGATAACCGCACAGTACTTCCAGCAAATACACAAATTCGAGCCCTCATTACAGCCACAGACGTAATCCACTCATGAACTGTCCCCGCCCTCGGAGTAAAAGCTGACGCAGTCCCAGGACGATTAAACCAAATTAGATTTACAATTAATCGAATAGGCCTATTCTTCGGGCAATGTTCAGAAATCTGTGGGGCAAACCACAGTTTCATACCCATTGTTATCGAAAGAACATCCATTAATTCCTTCCTAAATTGAATTACCTCGATAAGAAATTCATTAGATGACTGAAAGCAAGTGTAGGTCTTTTAAACCTATTATAGTACCGCGCCTACTTCTAATGACCCTTAAAAATTAGTTAATTTATAACCTTGGCTTGTCAGGCCAAAATTATCGAAACTCGATATTTTTAAATCCCACAAATAGCCCCTTTATTATGGTTAAATCTACTCCTTTTCTCTTCTATTGTATTTCTATTATTTGTAGTTTCTAATTATTTTATTAAAACTCCGAGAAAAATAGAGAAAACCTCATACCTCCCCCAAAGAAATCATCTTAATTGAAAATGATAACCAACCTTTTTTCAAGCTTTGACCCTCTCTCTAGGATTATAGGCCTCTCTTTAAATTGAGCTTCTTCTCTCTTAGGCTTCTTGTTTATTCCATATTTATTCTGGGCTATACCCTCCCGATGATCTCTTCTCTGGTCATCAATCACATCAACACTACACAAAGAATTTAAAGTCCTCTTAGGAACTTCTAACCCCGGAGGTACTATCCTCTTTGTTAGCTTATTCAGTCTTATTGTATACAATAATTTTCTGGGTCTTCTCCCTTATGTCTTTACAAGAACAAGTCACCTAGCAATAACTTTAAGATGGTCACTCCCCCTCTGAGTGTCTTTTATAATTTTTGGTTGAGTCAATCACACCCAACATATATTTGCACATTTAGTACCTATAGGAACTCCAGGGGCTCTTATACCATTCATAGTGTTAATTGAAACAGTTAGAAATATAATTCGACCTGGAACATTAGCAGTCCGTCTTGCTGCAAACATAATTGCAGGCCACTTACTATTAACACTCCTTGGAAATACAGGCCCCTCCCTCTCCTCAACTCTCCTTATCTTTCTTATTGGTTCTCAAATCTTACTGCTTCTTCTTGAATCAGCTGTTGCTATTATTCAATCTTACGTCTTTGCCGTTTTAAGAACCCTTTACGCTAGAGAAGTCAACTAATGTCACCACACGGTCATCACACCTATCACCTCGTCGAAATAAGACCATGACCTTTAACAGGGTCTATTAGAGCCATAATACTTACTACTGGCCTCGTTAAATGATTCCACCAATTCAACCCAGACCTCCTTATATTAAGATTTGTAGGTATTATCTTAACAATAATTCAATGATGACGTGATATTACCCGAGAAGGTACCTACCAAGGTCTCCATACAGCCCAAGTTGTTACAGGACTCCAATGGGGGATAATTTTATTTATTGTGTCCGAAATTTTATTTTTCTTTTCCTTTTTTTGAGCATTTTTCCACAGAAGATTAGCCCCTACATTAGAATTAGGAAATTGTTGGCCCCCAACAGGCATTCAAGCCTTTAACCCATTCCAAATCCCCCTCCTAAATACAGCTGTCCTTTTAGCTTCAGGGGCAACAGTCACTTGAGCTCATCACGCCCTAGTAGAATCTAACCACACTCAAGCCCTCCAAAGCCTAAGGCTAACAGTGTTTTTAGGACTTTATTTTACTGCCCTTCAGGCTTTCGAATATATTGAAGCCCCCTTTACAATTGCTGACTCAGTTTACGGCTCCACATTCTTTGTAGCTACAGGATTTCATGGACTCCATGTAATCATTGGGTCAACTTTTCTACTAGTTTGTTTATACCGACTTTATATATGCCACTTCTCAGCTAAACACCACTTTGGATTTGAAGCTGCCGCATGATACTGACACTTTGTAGATGTAGTGTGACTTTTCCTTTACATCTCTATTTATTGATGAGGAGGCTAATTTATTTTTCTAATATAATAAGTATAACTGACTTCCAATCAGTAAGTCTGGTTTAACCAGGAAAAATAATCATTTTAACCTCACTATTCACCACAATTATTCTTATTATTAGAACAGCTGTTATAATTATTTCTTCAATTCTCTCAAAAAAAACTATCTCAGACCGAGAAAAAAACTCCCCCTTTGAGTGTGGATTTGACCCGAAAGGATCCGCACGTCTCCCTTTTTCCCTCCGATTCTTTCTTATTGCCGTAATCTTTCTTATTTTTGATGTAGAAATCACTCTTCTCCTACCTCTTGCTTCCATTGTCGACATAACCTATATTAGAACATGAATTTTTACAGGAGCATTTTTCCTCTTAATCCTCCTGCTAGGTCTGTACCATGAATGAAACCAAGGAGCTTTAGAATGAGCAAATTAGAAGTTATAGTCAAATATGACATTTGGGTTGCATTCAAAAAGTGCTCTTTAGAGCTAACTTTAAACTAGAAAGCGAAGTATTGCAGTTAGTTTCGACCTAACTTTTGGTGGGGTTCACCTCTAATTATTAGTTAAAGCCAAAAAGAGGCTTATCACTGTTAATGATAGAACTGAAATAACCTTCTAACTAAGGGAATGAGTTGACCAAGAAGAAGCTTCTAACTTCCCCCTTAAGCGGTTAAACTCCGTTTTCATTCCTTAATGTTATTATAGTGTAATTAACACTTTACATTTTCATTGTAAGACTAAAGGTTAAAATCCTTTTAAAAATACTTAAAGATGCCCCATCATCTTTACGGCTTCAACGTAACGCTTTTAATTAAGCTACCTAAGTAAACTACAATTATAGATAAAACTACAAGTCAAACTACAAAAACTACTATACACACCTTAACTCTATTATCTTGAGCAACCTGTAGATAACTAAACCCCCTGATAAATAAAGAATAAGCACCCTGCCCACCATAAAACTCAGACCAACCTCTATCCCCAACTTGATGATATAATCTACCCCGCTCTAAAAATAAATTTCTTACCCCCCGAGTTGATAAAAAGGGTATAAATCATATAGACCCAGCAAAAATCACAATAAAATAATTATTCAATGAAGTTAATATATAATTTACAGTCAATATATTTAATAAGTACCCTACTAAACCCCCGATACCACTTACAACCAAAGCAAGAATCTTAAACTCAAAAGATAAACAAATTATATAAGGGGCTGGAAAAATTAACCAAGATAAACCTGCTCCTCCAAAAATAGCTCCTAACCCCAACCAAATTATAGGCAAAGTTATAATCCTTTCATCGTCTCTTACTACCCTTGCCCCCCCTAAATTATAATCTCCCCTAAGAGTAAAATAAACTAAACGAAACCTGTAACAAACTGTTAACCCAGTAGCTACAACTAAAAGCCAAAAACAAACCTCATTTAAACCCCCCGAAAAAGCAACCTCCAAAATTAAATCCTTCGAATAAAACCCAGCTAAAAAAGGCGTTCCGCATAAAGCTAAATTAGCAAGATTAATCCTTGCTACCCTTAAAGGTATAAACTTAACCAACCTCCCTATAACACGAATATCTTGATAATCCCCCACCCTATGAATAATCGACCCTGCACATATAAAAAGTAAAGCCTTAAACAATGCATGAGCTAAAAGATGGAAAAAAGCTAACCCAGGAAACCCTAACGCCAAAACTCTTATTATAACCCCCAATTGTCTCAAAGTAGACAAAGCAATAATCTTTTTCAAATCTGTCTCGAAATTAGCCCCCAACCCCGCCATAAATATAGTTAATCTAGCTAACAACAAAAGACTAGTCTGCTCAAAAGTCCCCTCCAATATCGGTCTAAACCGAATTAATAAATAAACCCCAGCCGTTACTAAAGTAGAAGAATGAACCAAAGCCGATACTGGAGTAGGTGCTGCTATAGCAGCAGGTAACCAAGCTGAAAACGGAATCTGAGCTCTTTTAGTTATCCCCGCAAGAATCACAAAAGCAGCCAAGCCCCTAATCCCCCCAATAGTTGAAGAATCAACATAAAAAAGAAACCTAAACCCCCCAAGCTGAAATATAAGAGCAATTCTTAAAAGAATTGCTACATCCCCTACACGGTTAGACAAAGCTGTTAATATCCCAGCATTAGCAGATTTCTCATTCTGATAATAAATAACTAACACATAAGATACTAACCCTAACCCATCTCACCCAAGTAAAATCCTAACAATATTAGGGCTAATAATGAGAAATCCTATTGAAGCAACAAACCCTAAAACAAGATATATAAATCGATTCATATTTTTATCTCCCCTTATATAACCTCCCCTATAATACAAAACTATTGATGAAATAAATGTAACAAACGAAAGAAACATTATAGATATCCAATCCAAAATTAACGTCATTTCCAATGAACAAGAATTAAGAGTTATAATCTCCCACTCAATATAATAAGAACCTCCCCCTGAAAGCATTTTTAATGATCTTACTATAGAGACAATTGAAATAAAAAGTAAAAATACCAATCTCCTTAAATTCATTTTAATATTTCATAACACTACCCAAAATAAAACCTTATATCTTCGGATCCACAAACCGATGTTTTTATTAAACTATCCGGGTATATCAAATAAACCAAAGTTCCCCTTTTTAAAATCATAGCATTTAAAGGTAATCAATGTAATATTAACACTAAATACTCACGAACTTTTCCTGAACAACAAGAAAATAAAGAGCTAAAAAACTTTCCATGTTGACTTATAGAAAATAAATATAAAGTATAAGCAGCCCTAAAAAAAGATAACAACCCCACAGCCACTATTCTCAACTTACACCAAGAGACAACACTAATAATCAAACTAATCTCCCCCAATAAATTCAAAGTAGGAGGAGCAGCCATATTACCAGCCCTTAATAAAAATCACCACAAAGCTATCCTAGGTATAAAATTTAAAAGTCCCTTTCTAACTAACAACCTCCGGCTTCCCACCCGCTCATAAGCCATATTAGCCAAACAAAAAAGCCCTGAAGAACAAAGCCCATGCCCAATTATAACTGAAACGGCCCCACCTAGACCTCACCACCTGAATAACATTAAACCACATAATACTAATCCCATATGAGCAACAGAAGAATAAGCAATTAAAGCTTTAATATCTGTCTGACGTAAACAAATAAATCTAACAAGTACTCCCCCCACTGTCCCTATCCTAATCCAAAATCAAATGAAACTTTTATTAACTTCAACAAAAATAGGCAACACCCGAATCAATCCATACCCCCCCAATTTAAGTAAAACACCAGCTAAAATTATTGATCCAGCTACAGGAGCTTCAACATGAGCCTTAGGCAACCACAAATGTACTATAAACATAGGTAATTTAACTACAAAAGCAAATACAGTACAAATATACCAAACAGAGCCCACCAAACCAGATGCCCCTCTAACCCTAATTAAACTAATCCTTAAAGAACCTTCTAACCTGTATAAACTTAACAAAGAAACTAAAAGAGGCAAAGATGCAAACAATGTGTAAAATAGTATATAAACCCCAGCTTGCAAACGCTCAGGTTGGTATCCCCAACCCAAAATTAAAATCAATGTTGGAATTAAAGAACTTTCAAAACACACATAAAATAAAAGATAATCTAAACAACAAAAAGTTAATACCAATCTTAGCAACAATAAAATATTTATCAATAAAAATACTGACACAAAATTGTTCTTGTCCAAAATCTTCTGGCTTCCCCCTACTACTAAAGCTATAATTCAAAATCTCAATAAAATCAAAATATATCTAATAGAGTCAATCCCAAACCCAAACCCTAAATAACCTATAAAAAAATCACTCATACAAAATAACCCAAATATAAACCTTCTTACAAACAGAATAGTAATAATTACAACCCACCTCTTACTCCTATTAACCATTAATAACGTACATAAAATAAACTTTAACATTGTAATACATTAAACCTTCTAAAATTATCATTCCCATGAGTACGAACTACAGAAACTAAAAGAGCCAACCCTAATGCCCCCTCACAAGCAGCTAAAGTTAAAAAAAATAGTACAAAAAACCTATCCCCACCTAAATTTACAATCATTACAGTTATAAATCAAAAAATTCTTAATATGATATACTCCAATCTTAATAAAGTATTTAATAAATGCTTACGCACCCTAATAAAAGCCCATAAACCACAAAATAACCTTAACCCAGGAAGAAAATAATACACCCTTAGAATTGCCATTAACCTTGATAGTTTAAATAAAACATCAGTCTTGTAAACTGATAATGAAATTATCTTCTCAAAGTATCAGAAAAAAGATAACTCCCTTCTTCAGTCCCCAAAACTAATATTTTTATATAAACTATTTTCTGTATCTCTTTACTTTTTTTCGCCTCTGCAATTATAATCTCTCTCTCTCTTTCCTTCACACGTATGCTCCATCCCCTAGCTATAGGCCTAACCCTACTCCTCCAAACTATTGTAATTTGTGTTACTTCAGGACTCTCTACTAAATCCATATGATTCTCCTATATCCTTTTCCTAATCTTCCTAGGAGCCATATTAGTTTTATTTATTTACGTAGCTTCTCTTGCATCAAATGAAGCTTTTATATTCTCTATAAAAGCAACACTTATTTTATTAACCCCAATCATATTAAGAACATGATTTATTTTTGTAGACCCCCTACTTCCAACCTTAAAAACTACAGTAGAAGCTTCATATACTAACCCAGAAACACTATTTTATACAACACAAACTACCTTAAGAAATATCTATAATGCCACATCTATAAACCTCACTTTATTTATCATTATATATCTCCTCCTTACACTTATTGTTGTTGTAAAGATTACTTCAACTTTCTTTGGGCCGTTACGATTATCCTAATGTCAATACTACCTATCCGTAAATCTCATCCCTTGTTTAAAATTGCTAATGGAGCCCTTGTAGATATACCAGCCCCTTCTAATATCTCCACTCTCTGAAACTTTGGATCCCTCCTAGGACTTTGTTTAGTAGTTCAACTCGCCACTGGATTATTCCTTGCCATACATTATTCAGCCCACATCGACCTAGCTTTCTCCAGAGTAGCCCACATTTGCCGAGATGTTAATTATGGATGACTACTTCGTACCTTCCATGCTAATGGGGGTTCTTTTTTCTTCATTTGCTTATATATACACATTGGTCGAGGAATTTATTATGGATCATTTATATTTCTACACACCTGGTCCGTAGGTGTAATTATTCTCTTTCTTACTATAGCAACAGCTTTCCTAGGCTATGTTCTCCCGTGAGGACAAATATCCTTCTGAGGAGCTACCGTTATTACTAATCTATTCTCTGCCATCCCGTATGTTGGAACGGATTTAGTCCAATGAATCTGAGGGGGATTTGCCGTAGACAACGCCACTCTAACACGATTCTTTACTTTCCACTTCCTCTTCCCATTTATTATTGCAGCAGCGACACTAGTGCACATCCTATTCCTACACCAAACAGGATCAAATAACCCACTAGGAATTTCTAGCCAAATTGATAAAATTCCCTTTCACCCGTACTTTACATTTAAAGATATTGTTGGATTTTTAATAATAATTATAGGTTTAACTATCTTAACACTCTTAAACCCCTATCTCCTAGGAGACCCAGATAATTTTATCCCTGCAAACCCTCTTGTGACTCCAGCTCATATCCAACCAGAATGATATTTCCTTTTTGCTTACGCAATCCTGCGCTCAATTCCAAACAAACTCGGAGGAGTAATTGCCTTAGCAATATCAGTAGCTATTTTATTCATTCTCCCTTTTACTCACAAAGCAAAATTCCGAAGATTAGCTTTCTACCCCCTAAATCAAATTCTCTTCTGAACAATGATCGTAATTGTAATTCTCCTTACATGAATTGGCGCACGTCCAGTAGAAGACCCTTATGTTATTACAGGCCAAATCCTAACAGTCCTATACTTCACCTGATATCTTATCAACCCAATAACCCTAATTATATGAGATAAACTCTTAGATTAG